ATGATTCCCAAATCGTCCGTTCAAATTCGATCTATGGATTGGACAAATTTATCATTGCCAGAAAAAAAAATAAAAGATTTGACTAATAGAACAAACATAATAAGAAATCAAATAGAAAAAATTACAAAAGAAAAGAAAAAAGGACTGATAACTCACGAAATAAATATTAGTTCGAACAAAATAAGTTATCCTACTAAAATATTAGGATCATCAAAAAGAATTTGGCAAATATTAAAAAAAAAAAATACTCGATTAATCCGTAAATCATATTTTTTTATAAAATTTTTCATTGAAAGGATGTACATAAATATTTTTCTAGCTATCCTCAATATTCCAAGAATCAATGCAAAACTTTTTTTTGAATCACCAAAAAAAATAAAAATTATTGAGAAAAACATCAACAATAATGAAACAAATCAGGAAAGCATTACTAAACCCAATCAAAATGGAATTCGCTTTATTTTGACTATAAAAAAATCACTTTCGAAGGTTAGTAATGAGAATTCAAAGATTTTTTGTGATTTATTTTCTTTTTCACAATCACAAGCATATGTATTTTACAAATTATCACAAACCCAACTTATTCACTTTTCTAATTTAAGATCGGTCCTTAAATATGGCGGAACATCCCTTTTTCTTAAGAAGGAAATAAAAGATTATTTTCAAAAACAAGTAATATTTGATTACGAATTAAGATATAAACCTTTTTGGAATTTGGAAATCAATCAATGGAAAGACTGGTTAAGGGGGCATTATCAATATCAATATGATTTATCTCGGATAAAATGGCCTAGATTAGTACCACAAAAATGGAGAAATAGAGCCAATCAACACTGTATGACCCAAAATCAAGATTTCCACAAAAAGATTTCATATGAAAAAAATAGATTAACTCATTATGACAAACAAAATTTTTTTGAAGCGGGTCCATTACAGAATCAAAAACAAAAATATAATTTTCAAAAACACTATAGATATGCTCTTTTATCATATAAATCTATTCATTATGAAAACAAGAAAGACTCATATATTCATAAATCACTATTCCAAGTAAATAATAAAAAAGAACTCTTTTATAATTCCAACAGAAAGAAAAGAAATTTGTTTGATATATTTATACCTAACCCTTTTAAAATTATACCTAACCCTTTTAAAGGTTATCTAGAAGAAAATGATATTATAGATATGGAGAAATTTTCGGATAGAAAATATTTTGATTGGAGGATTATCAATTTTTGTCTTAGAAATAAGATTGATATTGAATTCTGGGTTGATATTGGTACCAACAGGAATCCAAATATTAAGATTGGGAATAATAAGTATCAAATAATTGATGAAATTAATAAGAAAGATCTTTTGTATCTTACAATTCATGCAGATGAAGAAATTAACCCATTCAACCAAAAAAGAACTTTTTTTGATTGGATGGGAATGAATGACGAAATACTAAGTTGTCCTATATCAAATCTGGAACTTTGGTTCTTCCGAGAATTAGTGCTACTTTTGAATGCATATAAAATGAAACCGTGGATTATACCAATCAAATTCCTTCTTTTCAATTTTAATGGAAATGAAAATGGTAATAAAAACATAACTGGAAAGAAAAAGCAAGATCTTTTTACTTTTATATCATCGAATCAAAAAAACTCTCTTGAATTAGACACTGGAAGTCAAGAAGAAAAAGAACCCAGAGATCAAGGGAATCCTGGATCAGATGTACAAAACCGGGTAAGTCTTGAATCAGTTCTCTCAAACCAAGAAAACGATGTTGAAGAAAATTTTTCGGGATCAGACATCAAAAAACATAGAAAGAAAAAGCAATACAAGAGCAACATAAAAGCAGAACTTTATTTCTTACTAAAAAACTACTTGCGTTTTCAGTTGAGATGGGATGAGTTTTCAAATCAAAGAATAATCAATAATATCAAAATCTATTCTCTCCTGCTTCGACTAATAAATCCAAGAGAAATTTCTATATCCTATATTCAAGGGAGAGAAATGTGTCTGGATATTTTGATGATTCAGAAAGATTTAACTCTTACAGAATTGGTGAAAAGCGGAATATTGATTATCGAACCGCTTCGTCTGTCTGTAAAAAATGATGGACAGTTTTTTATATATCAAATCGTAGGTATTTCATTGATTCAGAAAAATAAGCGCCAAATTACTAAAAGATACCGAGAAAAGGGCGATGTTGATAAAAAAAAAATTTATGAATCCATTGCAAGACATCAAAGAATGACTGGAAATAGAGACAAAAATAATTATGATTTGCTTGTTCCTGAAAATATTTTCTTCCCCAACCGTCGTAGAGAATTGAGAACTCTAATTTGTTTTAATTGGAAGAATAGAAATGGTAGTCAGAGAAATTCCGTATTTTATAATAACGTAAAAAAAAGCGTTCCCATTTTGGATAAAAGCAAGGATCTTGCTAGAAAGAAAAATAAACTAATCAAATTAAAGTTCTTTCTTTGGCCCAATTATCGATTAGAAGATTTAGTTTGTATGAATCGTTATTGGTTTAATACCAATAACGGCAGTCGTTTCAGTATGATAAGAATATATATGTACCCACGATTGGAATTTTTTTACTAGTACGTTTTTCTTATCGATCACGTATCATGCCTGGTATATGAAAACAAAGAGAGGCACACATGCCTTGTCTTACACTCCATTATGATACATGATACCACTTTAATGATATACATATTAGTTAGATCTATAAATGAATCAACAGAATCTTTTTTTCGGTCTGGGTTTTTCTGTTTTGAAGAAATATACCATCCTTTTTGATCCCTAATGAAATTGAAAATTGTATTGATTGTTGATTGATTTTATGGGAAGTTCATAACGACCTTAAGATGATTGTGTATATCAAATTCAAATGACTAGCATTATTATTACTGATCCATAAATTTCGTATTAAAAGTAAAAGAAAGGGAAAAGGGGATTTCGGTTTATGGTAAAAAATTCATTCATCTCAGTTACTTTTCACGCTTTTCAAGAAAAAAAAAAAGAAAAGAGCGGGTCTGTTGAATTTCAAGTATTCAGTTTCACCAATAAAATACAAAGACTTACTTCCCATTTGGAATTGCACAAAAAAGACTATTTATCTCAGAGGGGTCTACGGAAAATTCTGGAAAAACGCCAACGGTTACTATCCTATTTGTCAAAGAAAAATGGAGTACGTTATAAAGAATTAATTAGTCAGTTGAATATTCGGGAGTCAAAAAATCGTTAATTTGAAAAACGAATAAGAATAAAAAAAATTGGAATTATTGATTTATTAGATTTTGACTCTTGATAACTTCTTTTCGTTTTCAACAATTCACGTAAGTATGAATCAAGGAAAAACCTATGAGTATACTAACTACAGGAAAGGACCTTATGAGAGTAAATATGGGACCTCACCACCCATCAATGCATGGTGTTCTTCGTCTCATCGTTACTCTAGATGGTGAAGATGTTATTGACTGTGAACCAATATTGGGGTATTTACACAGAGGGATGGAAAAAATTGCGGAAAACCGAACAATTATACAATATCTGCCTTATGTAACACGTTGGGATTATTTAGCTACTATGTTCACAGAAGCAATAACTGTAAATGGACCAGAAGAGTTAGGAAATATTCAAGTACCTAAAAGGGCCAGCTATATCAGAGTAATTATGTTGGAGTTGAGTCGTATAGCCTCTCATCTGTTATGGCTTGGCCCTTTTATGGCAGATATTGGTGCACAGACCCCTTTCTTCTATATTTTCAGAGAAAGAGAATTAGTATATGATCTCTTCGAAGCTGCCACCGGTATGAGAATGATGCATAATTATTTTCGTATCGGAGGGATCGCGACTGATTTACCTCATGGCTGGATAGATAAATGTTTTGATTTCTGTGATTATTTTTTAACGGGGGTTGTTGAATATCAAAAACTTATTACGCGAAACCCAGTTTTTTTAGAACGAGTTGAAGGAGTAGGCACTTTTGGTGGAGAAGAAGCAATAAATTGGGGTTTATCAGGACCGATGCTACGAGCGTCTGGAATAGAATGGGATCTTCGTAAAGTTGATCATTATGAGTGTTACGAAGAATTTGATTGGGAAGTCCAGTGGCAAAAAGAAGGAGATTCATTAGCTCGTTATTTAGTCCGAATCGGTGAAATGACCGAATCCGTAAAAATTATTCAACAGGCTTTGGAAGGAATTCCGGGGGGGCCCTACGAGAATTTAGAAATACGATGCTTTGATAGAGAAAGCGATCCAGAATGGAATGGTTTTGAAGATCGATTCATTAGTAAAAAACCTTCTCCTACTTTTGAGTTACCGAACCAAGAACTTTATGTGAGAGTCGAAGCCCCTAAAGGAGAATTGGGAGTTTTTCTGATAGGAGATCAAAGCAGTTTTCCTTGGCGGTGGAAAATTCGCCCACCGGGTTTTATCAATTTGCAAATTCTTCCTCAGTTAGTTAAAAGAATGAAATTGGCTGATATTATGACGATACTAGGTAGTATAGATATCATTATGGGAGAAGTTGATCGTTGAAATGATAATTGCTACAACAGAAGTACAAGATATCAATTCTTTTTCCCGATTGGAATTCTTAAAAGAGGTCTATGAGACCATATGGGTGTTTGCCCCTAGTTTTACTCTTGTATTAGGAATCACAATTGATGTACTAGTAATTGTGTGGTTAGAAAGAGAAATATCTGCAGGAATACAACAGCGTATTGGACCTGAATACGCCAGCCCCTTGGGAATTCTTCAAGCTTTAGCAGATGGGACAAAACTACTTTTCAAAGAGAGTCTTCTTCCATCTAGAGGAAATACTCGTTTATTCAGTATTGGACCATCTATAGCAGTCATATCAATTTTACTAAGTTATTCAGTAATTCCTTTTAGTTATCACCTTGTTTTAGCGGATCTCAATATTGGTATTTTTTTATGGATTGGCGTTTCAAGCATTGCTCCTATTGGACTTCTTATGTCAGGATATGGATCAAATAATAAATATTCCTTTTTAGGTGGTCTGCGAGCTGCTGCTCAATCGATTAGTTATGAAATACCATTAACTTTATGTGTTTTATCAATATCTCTACGTGCGATTCGCTAAAACATAAACTTTTATTTTCCCTATTCTTCTTTTCGTTCTAGAAATCTTCTTTTCGTTCTAGAAAAAAAAAAAAACAAATTGAATATATATCCGCATTTTTTCTTCATTTATTTATTCTTTAGGTTAATAAAAAAAAATTAGATAGTTAGTTATATATGAGCGAAAGAAAACAACTTCTAAATTCGCAGTAAAAGCGGATTGAGTCTCATTTCCGATATACAGTAGGTAAATGAAAGTAAACAAAAGTAGAAGAAGCCCTTTACCCCCAAGATGGGTTGATTGGTCATCCTGGCTTGAAGCGGGCTCAAAAGTCAACCGTATGGAGTTTTCACTATCGTTTATATGTATTACAATACAACGGGGGATTGAAAAAAATGGGTGGATAGTAAGGAACACTAAAATACACACAAAGGATTAGTAATAGGGCTTATGTAAATTAACTAAAGGGGCACTTCTGCATAACATAAAAAGAATGAATACTAATTGGGGCTTAAAGTTGGTAGAAATGATGAGGTAGTATTCCCCACAATTCCGATTCAGAGTATGCTCCTATCCACCAATTAAATAAATGACTATCAGGAACGAAATAATCCTTTACTCTTTTTAGGCCCCCTTTTCTCAGAAAGAAGAAGAGGAACAAAAAAAAATAGAAAAAAAAAATACAATTCCAATAGAAGCAAAAGAGATTCTTTTTATTATTTCTTTCATATCTTTATAGAAAGAAAATTTGTGTTATGATTTATGAACTAATGATGATGATGGCTCGAAATATCAATAGATATTTCTACAAAGAGTATTTTATTAAAGGATTTATTAAGTTATTACTCAACAAAAAAATGGAAATTATTAAAGGATGAGATCAATTCAGAAATACTTTTTGATTTTTTTTTATAGCAGACAGAATTCCATTGGTATAATTGGGGACCTTCCAAGAAATTTTGACTCTATCAATCCTATAACCATATCAAGATAACTAATACTTGCCCGGTCCTTACATTTATTTGTGGCCATGAGGATGAGGAGCCGTATGAGGTGAAAATTTCATGTACGGTTTTGTAATAGCGGTGGGAACGGTAATGTTATCACCGACTATGATTATCTAATAGTTCAAGTACAGTTGATATAGTCGGGGCGCAATCAAAATATGGTTTTTGGGGGTGGAATTTGTGGCGTCAACCCATAGGGTTTATCGTTTTTCTAATTTCTTCCCTAGCAGAATGCGAACGATTACCTTTTGATTTACCAGAAGCAGAAGAAGAATTAGTAGCAGGCTATCAAACCGAATATTCAGGGATCAAATTTGGTTTATTTTACGTTGCTTCCTATTTAAATCTATTAGTTTCCTCATTATTTGTAACAGTTCTCTACTTGGGCGGCTGGGATCTTTCCATTCCGTACATATTTGTTCCTGAGCTATTTGGAATAAATAAAGCGGATGGAATCTTTGGAACGACAATTGGTATCTTTATTACATTAGCTAAAACTTATTTGTTTTTGGTCATTCCTATCACAACACGATGGACTTTACCTAGACTAAGAATGGACCAACTATTAAATCTTGGCTGGAAATTTCTTTTACCTATTTCTCTCGGTAATCTATTATTAACAACCTCTTCCCAACTCTTTTCACTGTAAAGGTAAAGAAAAAGGAGAATACCATATTCACGGCTTGCCTCAAACAAGAGAAAGAAAAAAATAAAATTATTCATAGATATTCGCGATATGTTCCCTATGGTAACTGGGTTCATGAATTATGGTCAACAAACCGTACGAGCCGCAAGGTACATTGGTCAAAGTTTCATGATTACCTTATCCCAAGCAAATCGGTTACCCGTAACTATTCAATACCCTTATGAAAAATTAATCGCATCGGAGCGCTTCCGCGGCCGAATCCATTTTGAATTTGATAAATGTATTGCTTGTGAAGTATGTGTTCGTGTATGTCCTATCGATCTGCCGGTTGTTGATTGGAAATTGGAAACGGATATTCGAAAGAAACGATTGCTTAATTACAGTATTGATTTCGGAATTTGTATTTTTTGTGGGAACTGCGTTGAGTATTGTCCAACAAATTGTTTATCAATGACTGAAGAATATGAACTTGCTACTTATGACCGTCACGAATTGAATTACAATCACATTGCTTTAGGGCGTTTACCAATGTCAGTAATTGACGATTTTACAATTCGAACAGTTTTGAATTCGTCTCAAAGAAAAAACGGGTAACTCCCTTGCTTAAAGTTATAGACTTTCAATTTCAAACTGCGATTTCGAATAAAGAAAAGAAGGAAATGGATCCAATAACAGTACCCGCATCAATTCACACCTATTAGATTCGAATTTAATTCAATCGAGAATGTCTCATAAAAGAATTTTTCCTGGTCGATTCAATAAGGTCATGAAAAAGCATTTCGATTTATTTATCTCTTATTTTAATATAATGGATTTGCCTGGACCAATACATGATTTTCTTTTAGTTTTTTTAGGATCGGGTCTTATATTAGGAGGTCTGGGAGTGGTATTATTTACCAACCCAATTTATTCGGCCTTTTCGTTGGGATTGGTTCTTGTTTGTATATCCTTATTCTATATTCTATCAAATTCACCTTTTGTAGCTGCTGCACAGCTCCTTATTTACGTAGGAGCTGTAAATGTTTTAATCATATTTGCTGTAATGTTCATGAATGGTTCAGAATATTCCAGAGATTTTCATTTTTATCTTTGGACTATTGGGGATGGGGTTACTTCTCTGGTTTGTACAAGTATTTTTTTGTCGTTAATCACTACTATTCTAGATACGTCATGGTACGGGATTATTTGGACTACACGATCCAACCAGATTATAGAGCAAGATTTGATAAGTAATAGTCAACAAATTGGAATTCATTTATCAACCGACTTTTTTCTTCCATTTGAACTCATTTCGATAATTCTTTTAGTTGCTTTGATAGGTGCAATTGCCGTGGCTCGTCAGTAAAAAATCTTTAGAACTAGCAACAGCAATCCAAATTCCATTTTTTTGTGTTATCGCATCCATTTGCCTTCAATTCTATTTGAATACCCTTTCATGTATAAAATAGAAGTTTTTAGATTCGATCTATTAGCAATATATTTTTTGGTTCTATACTTGTTGTATTCTAACCAATCAAATCACTTGAATTATTGTTCATATTGAAATGAATTGAAATTGGTACGGAGTTAGTCAATGATGCTCGAGCATGTACTTGTTTTGAGTGCTTATTTATTTTCTATTGGTATTTATGGATTGATCACGAGCCGAAATATGGTTCGGGCCCTGATGTGTCTTGAACTTATACTAAATGCGGTTAATATAAATTTTGTAACATTTTCCGATTTTTTTGATAGTCGGCAATTAAAAGGAGATATTTTCTCAATTTTTCTTATAGCTATTGCAGCCGCTGAAGCAGCTATCGGATCAGCTATTGTTTCGTCAATTTATCGTAACAGAAAATCGACTCGTATCAATCAATCAACTTTGTTGAATAAATAATATTTAGAAATCAGAATATTCATCAATTCGAATTAGCATATATAATGATCATGCTTGCGAAAACGTAAGAAATCAAAGTATCTTTGTTCCCTCTTATGAGTTGATCCAGAAATAGATTGATTAGAAAAATTCTGGTAAATCATTGATTCATCTGGTGTTTAAATATATGATTCATTTACAAATTTACTAGATCGAAAATTTATGAGTTCAAAAATTGCTAGCTCCAATGTCACATTCAGTAAAGATTTATGATACATGTATAGGGTGTACTCAATGTGTTCGAGCATGTCCCACGGATGTATTAGAAATGATACCTTGGGACGGATGTAAAGCTAAGCAAATAGCTTCTGCTCCAAGAACAGAGGATTGTGTTGGTTGTAAGAGATGTGAATCTGCCTGTCCAACGGATTTCTTGAGTGTTCGAGTTTATTTATGGCATGAAACAACTCGAAGCATGGGCCTAGCTTATTGATATTGATACGCTCCCCCCAACCCCACTTGAATGTATTTTGAATACATTTTTTACTTACCGATTGCCGACAAAACCCGTACTCGAAAAAGAGAATACATTTCCTTTTTCGAGTACGGGTTTGTCTGGTTCGAATGTATCTTGTCTTTACCACGAATTATTTTCCTTGGTTAACACTAATTGTAGTTTTTCCGATAACCGCGGGTTCTTTAATTTTCTTTCTCCCGCATAGAGGAAATAAGGCGACTCGTGAGTATACTATATATATCTGCGTCTTAGAATTCCTTGTAACGACCTATGTATTCTGTTATCATTTCCAATTGGACGATCCATTAATCCAGCTGGCAGAGGATTCTAAATGGATCAATTTTTTTGGTTTTTACTGGAGATTGGGAATAGATGGACTTTCCCTAGGACCTATTTTACTGACGGGATTTATCACCACTTTAGCCACTTTAGCGGCTTGGCCGGTTACTCGGAATTCCCGATTATTCCATTTCTTGATGTTAGCAATGTACAGCGGTCAAATAGGATCATTCGCTTCTCGAGACCTTTTACTTTTTTTTATCATGTGGGAGTTAGAATTAATTCCTGTTTATCTACTTCTATCCGCATGGGGTGGAAAGAAACGTCTTTATTCAGCTACAAAGTTTATTTTGTACACGGCAGGGGGTTCCGTTTTTCTATTAATAGGAGTTTTGGGTATCAGTTTATATGGTTCCAATGAACCAACATTAAATTTGGAAATATTAGCTAATCAATCGTATCCCGTGGTACTGGAAATACTATTCTATATTGGATTTCTTATTGCTTTTGCTGTTAAATCACCGATTATACCTTTACATACATGGTTACCAGACACCCATGGAGAGGCCCATTACAGTACTTGTATGCTTCTAGCCGGAATATTATTAAAAATGGGAGCATATGGCTTGGTTCGGATCAATATGGAACTATTACCGCACGCTCATTCTATATTTTCTCCCTGGTTGATCATAGTGGGTACAATGCAAATAATTTATGCAGCTTCAACATCTCTTGGCCAACGCAATTTAAAAAAAAGAATCGCCTATTCCTCCATATCGCATATGGGTTTCATAATTATAGGAATTGGCTCGATAACCGATACGGGACTCAACGGAGCCATTTTACAAATAATTTCTCATGGATTTAGTAGCGCTGCGCTTTTTTTCTTGGCAGGAACGAGTTATGATAGAATACGCCGTGGTTATCTCGACGAAATGGGCGGGCTGGCTATACCAATTCCAAAGATATTCACGATATTTAGTATCTTATCAATGGCTTCCCTTGCATTACCGGGCATGAGTGGTTTTGTTGCGGAATTGATAGTGTTTTTTGGAATAATTACCAGCCAAAAATATTTTTTAATGTCAAAAGTACTAATTACTTTTGTAATGGCAATTGGAATGATATTAACTCCTATTTATTCATTATCTATGTTACGGCAAATGTTCTACGGGTACAAGCTATTTAATGCCCCAAACTCTTATTTTTTTGATTCTGGACCGCGGGAGTTATTTGTTTTGATCTCCATTTTTCTACCTGTACTTGGTATTGGTATTTATCCGGATTTTTTTCTTTCATTATCAGTCGACAAGGTTGAAGCTATTCTATCTAATTTTTTTATAGATAATTTTCATGAATAAAAAAAAATAAAAAGAAATCCTATAATTTTTAAAAAAGTTCGTTGTCCAATGAAAAAAGAAGTCTTTTTTTTCTTCTCTTAAATTTAACTTAAATATTAAATAAAAAAAAAGAAATTTGAATTGTAACCAAATTCCTTTGGGGTTTGTGAGAACCTTTTGAATCACTACACTACTTGATTCAAAAGGTTCTCAGCGGGTTCCGCTCAGTTTCGTTTATATATATGGATTGTCCTATGTTTGTCTTCATCAAGCCCCTTCTTTTCTTCAATTTGCAATTCAATTAAATGTTAATTGTTAATTTCAATTAGATGTTAATTGTTAATTAAATGAGCCATAACTGTGTAACCCTATTCCTAATAGATTGACCCCGAAATAGCATATCCAAAGTATAAGAAAGCCCATGGAAGCTACAATTGCGGAATTTACACCTTCCAAATTTTTATTTGTTCGAGTATGTAAATAAATTCCAAATATAGCCCAAGTAATAAATGCCCAAGTTTCCTTTGGATCCCAATTCCAATATGATCCCCATGCCTCATTAGCCCATACTGCTCCCGAAAGAATACCGACGGTTAAAAAGAAAAATCCCAGACTAATAATACGATAACTCCAATGATCCAATTGTTGAATCAATTGATACCTGTAATAATTTGTAACAGAAGCAGACAAAAAAGAAGTGTTTAGTAAAACGTCGGTTTTTCCATTCATGTATTGTATTTCACCGAAGGAAAATGACTCAGTTACAGTTCCATTTAATAAATTATTGCTTTTCCCAAAAATCCTTATCACTTTTTGAAATGTAATGACTAGAGAGGCTGTGGATAATAATGATCCACATAAAAGAGCTGCATAGCTTAATACCATCATACTTACGTGCATCATTAACCACTGAACTTGGAGAGCGGGTACTAATATTCCGGATTGATGCATTTTGGTTAACAAACCCGAAGTTGCAAAGCCTTGGGTAAAAATAGCACTTGGCGTGATTATTGCGCTTAAATGATTTTTATGTTTTTTAAAATAGAAAATCCTATGAATAATGGAGAAACTCCACGAAAGAAAGATTAATGATTCATATAAATCACTTAATGGGAAATGCCCCGAATAAATCCAACGAGTGACTAATAATCCTGTTAGACAGAAAAGGGTAGCTACCATCCCCTTTTCTGATGAATCATATAGTCCTAAGATTTCATCGACTAATAAGGTTATCAAATGAATTGGAATTCCAATTGAAACAACCGAAAACGATATATGAGTTAATATATGTTCGAAAGTTGAAAATATCATAAATAAAAAAATTATAATAAAGGGAGAGTCCCTCAAGTATACAGAATGGATATCAGAAATTCAATTCATTATAGGACTTTTTATATATCTTTTAGACGATGTTATGCCGCCACTCGGACTCGAACCGAGATGCTCTAGCACTGCTTCCTAAGAGCAGCGTGTCTACCGATTTCACCATAGCGGCTTGGTTGAACTCGAACTCATACTAACTTATTTTTATTCAATTGTCGAGATTGAAAAAGGCAATTTCAATGAAATACTTTTTATTTTTAGGAAGCATTCAATTGATGAATAAAAACCTGTTTCAATAGAGATTGAACGAGTCTCTTTTTTGTCGTCTTATTTAGTTATTTAAGGTTTCAGTCTTATTTAACTTAACAATAACAATCGAAGTTTTCAGAATTCATGTTTATGTTTTGTTTTCATAAAAAGAAAATAGAACTGTTGTAACTAAAAAGTTCTTACTTCCATTTTGTTTTTCATTTTTTAATGATTAATTTCTCATTTATCTGATTTTTTGAATCTAAAACAAAAAAAAAAACAAATAACAATTAGGTTTTTTTCAATATGAATTTATCTTAGGATTTATCAAACTAATTAGGTATTGGGCTGGACATCTCATATAAAAAAATTTCGATTTCTATTGCCCTCCTTCAAAAAATTCTTTCTTTTCTATTCTAAATCCGAATTCTAAAAAGAGATATTTTTAGAGGGATCCTCCCTTTCAAACAAAACATAGGGTTTTTTTATTATTTTATTACTTATAGTTTTAATACTGTTTTTAGAGTTTTATAAAATATCCGCCTAAATGAAATGGGAAAGGACGCTTTTCTCAATTGGAGTGAAAGTGCGGGATAGGGAATATATGGTGATTTAGAAAGTTACCAAAAAAGTTTTATACTTAATAATTAGTGTCAAGTTTCAACAACCCCTTTCTTTTGTCTAAAGATTTTATATCTGCTGTTCTATAGCATAAATAGAAATAGAAATTGTCTTTTTTATAAGTGGAGGGGGGATGGGGATTCTTATTTTCCCCATCTCGAGAATTAAAAACATATTCAAATACAAATAAGGGCAAAACTATTAATTTTGTGTTTATTCTTTTTTCAAATTCAAAAAAAAAGGTACCCTTTTTGGTTCAAAACATTAGGGAATGAAAATCATTATTTACTATTTACTTTTTTATTTCGATTTTTTTACTTCTATTATTCTATATTAAAAAATATAGTATAAGTTCAAAACGAAACTGGCTCATTTTTGGAGTCAAGTTGATTCAAATTATTCCAACGTTTTATTATTTATTTGTTATTTGTCGTACAAAAAAAACTTTTTGAATTCCCGGTAGAAAGGGATTTCGCTAATGAAAAAGCTTTCAACGCGGCCCAATATCCCCGTTTTTTCCAAATATTTTTACGAATACGTTTTTTTAATATAGAACTACGCTTTTTTGGAACTGCCATTTAAAAAACAAAAAGTTATTCATTGCAAAAATTTGGATGTGAAAGACATTTATTATTTAAAACAAATCATTTTTTTTTTTTCAATTTCTATTCTATTTCTATATAATATCTGAGGAAGAATCATTCGTATTTCGGAGGTATTTGTGATACCTTTTTATCCCTCCTCAAATCAATATCTATAGATGGATTATGCCATATATATAATAATAATAAAAATTGAATTGGTTGTGAAGTTGATTAAAAAAAAGCAAAAGCCTTTCCCTTTCTATTTCTGTAAAAGACTTTCTCCTTCTATCTCTGTTGGTTTTCGGCATGCTGCATTTGTACATAAAAAAGCATCGAACAAACTTAAGAATCCTTACGTACCTAATAAAAAAACTTTAATCTTTTTCTTTTTTTTCTAGTAATTTCTTTTGAAATTCTATTTATTGGAATGGAACACAATCAATCAGTCCCGAAATAAACTAGTTAATGATTCTGAATAAACAAACTAAAATACCTAATTTTTTTATTGGGGAACGTTATGGATCATCTTATGATTTATATCAAAATCAAGTACTTCTGGTCTAATTTTTTTAGTCTTGATACATGTACATAAATTATCGTAATAGGGAATAATAATTGAAATTGGAATTTGCTATATTTTCTATTTGCTATATTTTCTTAAAAATCTTACTTAGTACTTAGTATAAAATAAAATAATTAGTTATTTTTCACTAGTAACTTAGTTATATCATGTTATATCATTTTTCCACTTTTAACTTGGAAATTTTTGAAGTAGTTGAGAAAGGTTCAAAATAACTATGAATAGAAAATTCCATTTAAGTTTTTTTGATACCTTGTTTTAATAATCCCTTTTAAAAGAGATAAGATAAGAATCGGTGAATCAGAAACAATTAATATTAATTAAAAAAAAAAAAAGTTATTATTTTTATGGAACATATATATCAATATTCCTGGATGATACCTTTCATTCCACTTCCAGTTCCTATGTTAATAGGAGTGGGACTTGTACTTTTTCCAACGGCAACAAAAAATCTTCGTCGTATGTGGGCTTTGCCTAGTATTTTTTTGTTAAGTATAGTTATGATTTTTTCAGTGGATCTATCTATTCAGCAAATAGATAGAAGTACTATCTATCAATACGTATGGTCTTGGACCATCAATAATGATTTTTCTTTCGAGTTCGGACACTTTATTGATCCACTTACTTCTATTATGTCAGTATTAGTCACTACAGTTGGAATTCTGGTTCTTTTTTATAGTGACAATTATATGTCTCATGATCAAGGATATTTGAGATTTTTTGCTTATATGAGTTTTTTCAATACATCAATGTTGGGATTAGTTACAAGTTCGAATTTCATACAAATTTATATTTTTTGGGAATTGGTTGGAATGTGTTCGTATCTATTAATAGGGTTTTGGTTCACACGACCTAATGCGGCAAGTGCTTGTCAAAAAGCATTTGTAACTAATCGTGTAGGGGATTTTGGTTTATTATTAGGAATCTTAGGTTTTTATTGGATAACAGGTAGTTTCGAATTTCAGGATTTGTTCGAAATATTTAATAACTTGATTTATAATAATGAGGTTAACTTTTTATTTGTTACTTTATGCGCCTTTCTATTATTTACTGGCGCAGTTGCTAAGTCTGCACAATTCCCCCTTCATGTATGGTTACCTGATGCCATGGAAGGGCCTACTCCTATTTCGGCTCTTATCCATGCCGCTACTATGGTAGCAGCGGGAATTTTTCTTGTAGTTCGCCTTCTTCCGCTTTTCATAGTGATACCGTACATAATGAATCTAATATTTTTGATAAGTATAATAACAGTATTATTAGGAGCTACTTTAGCCCTTGCTCAAAAAGATATTAAGAAAGGTTTAGCCTATTCTACAATGTCGCAATTGGGTTATATGATGTTAGCTCTAGGTATGGGGTCTTATCGAGCCGCTTTATTTCATTTGATTACTCATGCTTATTCGAAAGCCTTGTTGTTTTTAGGATCGGGATCAACTATTCATTCAATGGAAGCTATTGTTGGATACGCTCCAGATAAAAGCCAGAATATGGTTCTTATGGGCGGGTTAAGAAAGCACGTGCCAATTACCAAAACTTCTTTTTTAGTAGGTACATTTTCTCTTTGTGGTATTCCCCCCCTTGCTTGTTTTTGGTCCAAAGATGAAATTCTTAATGATAGTTGGTTGTATTCACCACCTTTCGCAATAATAGCTTTTTTTACAGCTGGATTAACCGCATTTTATATGTTTCGGATTTATTTACTTACTTTTGAGGGACATTTAAACGCGGGTTTTCAAAATTACAGTGGCAAAAAAGACAATTCCTTCTATTCAATATCTCTATGGGGTAAAGAAGAACCAAAACTGATTCAAAAAGATTTTCCCTTAGTCACTTTATTAAAAATTAATAATAATGAAAGGACTTCTTTTTTTTCGAAAAAGCCATCTCGAATTGATAGTGATGTAACAAAAAGGCCTTTTATTTCTATTTTGCCCTTTGGTCCTACGAAAACTTTTTTTTATCCCCATGAATCGGACAATACTATGCTCTTCTCTATGTTTGTATTAATCCTATTTCCTTTGTTTGTTGGAGTCATCGGAATTCCCTTTAATCAAGAAGGCAAAAATTTTGATATCTTATCAAAATTGTTAACTCCGTCTATAAATGTTTTACATCAAAATTCAAATGATTTTGGGGATTGGTATGAATTTTTGACAAATGCAACTTTTTCAGTTAGTATAACGTTTTTTGGAATATTTATAGCGTCCTTTTTATATAAACCCTTTTATTCATCTTTTCAAAATTGGAATGTACTTAATTTATTTACTCAAGGAAGAAATAAGAGTAAGAAAATCCTCGGGGAGAAAATAATCAATTTTATATATGATTGGTCCTATAATCGTGCTTATATAGATACTTTTTACGCGCTATCTTTAATTAAATGGATAAGAGAATTGGCTGAACTAACTCATTTGTTTGATAGACGAGTGATTGATGGAATTACGAACGGGGTTGGTATTGCGAGTTTTTTTGTAGGGGAAAGTATAAAATATGTAGGGGGAAGTCGCATCTCTTTTTATCTCTTATTATATTTATTTTCTGTATTAATCTTTTTAATAATCTTTTATTTTTTTTTCTGGCAATGATAAATTTGTCCAATCCATAGATCGAATTTGAACGGACGATTTGGGAATCATCTCATTACCGATTATCAAATCTTTTTTAATTTCACCCAATTCATCTATTTCTCTCAATCCAAATAATGGATTTTGATTTGTTTTTGAAAGTTCTTTTACTCTTCCTTTTTCTTTTAGAAATAGAATTAGAATGCTTTCGATGCTCCATTTTTTTGTTTCGTTTGTGGCTTTTTGAAAAAATTTTCTTCTTTCTTTTAAAACGCTTAAAAACTTTGTTTTCATTTTCAATTTTCTAATTTGTTTTTTGAGTTCTTTAAAAATGGGTTCAAAAAATGAAGGTCGTTTTCGGGGAGGACCAAAGGGCAATTCCGCTTCCATTCCCCAAACTGTTAAAAAACAAAATTTTTTTTCTTGTCCTTTTTTCATTGCATTTTTATGAAGGGATTGTACCTTAGATCTGTGCCAGGGTTTCAGGCAAAAAGGAAATAGGATCCTTATCTGAATACCCTCTGTTAACCAGTTTTTCGGAAATTCCCCTTCGGATAATTGAATACCATTATAGGTGCATTTAATATGCATTTCCCTATTCCAATCCTTTAAATCTTCGGACCACTCGGGAATTTGAAATAATAGCATGCGAGCAATATTCTTAGCTATTATCAATGAAGGTAATATAATATATTTTCGAAGAATCGATTGAGTTAATAACACAAAACTTCGCAGCGCTTGAGCAAAAAAAAATGTATTCCAGATTTCTGCTGTTGGTATCCGTGCTTTTGCTTTTTTTTTGTATTTTTTTCTTTTGTACTCTTCTTGGTTATCAATTTTCTTTGT